AAACTACCCTTAAATTTAATAAATAAATAAATTTATATATAAGTAATATAATCGAATAAATAAGATCAGAAAAAATAATTTAATATTCCGCAAAAAAACAACAAATAATAAACAATTAATAAATATTTAAAGTATTCAAAATATTATACTTAATAGTTAAGTATCTAATAATATTATTATTAAAACGCATAGATTTTTCTAAAAATTTAACTAACTTTCCATTAGCTTGATAATTCATTTGTACATATATACCATCATAATAATGAGTAATATTATAACTCAAATGTCGCCTGCCTCTATGTTGAACTAATATATTTTGACCTCCATTTTCTTTAATTAAAGTTTTATAAAAATTTACTAAAGATAAATTATTTTCATCTGTTACATCTGGCTTTAAAATATAAATTGTTTCATAACTATTTAAAAACATAAAAACATTTTCCAATTTACTTACAAATATTAAAGATTTTAATAAATAAATTATACATAATATTCTAATTATTGACTATCAATTTGTATTCTAACCGCCTGAGAAATAACAGGAATTTTAGCATAATTACCTTGTATAGCTTTTACAGCTGAATATGTAATAGTTGATAAAACAAACCAAAACAATGTATTACATAACATAAGACCATATATATTTACTCGAAACTCAATAGGTAATGCTCTAAAGGTAACACCTAATAAAGAATTTATTAGAAATAATAAAATTGATTGTAGAACATTAAACCTGATAAAAGGCCTATTAGGAATAGGACTTTTAGCACGAACAAATAAATAATATAAAACAAAAAATGCAATAAATGCTAAAGCAGGATGAGTAACATAAAAAATTACTAAAGGCATCAAAGTTTTTTTATATAAACTCATTAAACTAAAAGGATAATCTGGCAAAATTTGTTGTCCAAAATTCTGTAAACCTTCTAATAAAGGTAAAATATAAGGTATAATAGAACCTAATTTATCTACTACTGTAATACGATTTTTATTATCAGAATATGAATTTATAATACTAAAATAAACTTGATAAAATAAGATACCAATAAGTATTACAAGTATCATACTAATTATCCAAGACGGTATATAGTTAAGCATAGTAAACGAATTTTATATAATTGATTATAATTAATAAATAATTGGAAAAAATTAAGGATATAACTCTCAAAGTTATATCACCTATTAATAATACAATAAAAATTAATACATGACACAAGAATTATTTAAAGAATCGACTCAACTAAAGAATTTAATAGATACAAAAGATTCATTTATTATTAATAAAATATCATTTAATTCTCGCTTGATGTTAGGTACAGGTAAGTATAAAAATTTAAAAGAAGCTAAAGAAAGTATTGAAATTAGCCAAGCTTCGATTGTTACAGTTGCTATTCGTAGAGCTCAATATTCAAAAAATATTGGACACAGTAATTTAATTGATGGTTTAAATTGGCAAAAATTATGGCTACTACCAAATACAGCCGGATGTGAAACTGCAGAAGAAGCAATAAGAATTGCCTCATTAGGGCAAGAAATTACTAAAAAACTTGGACAAATTAATAATAACTTTATAAAACTAGAGGTAATATCAGACGCAAATTATTTATTACCTGATCCTATTGGTACATTAAAAGCTGCAGAATATTTAGTGAAAAAAAATTTTTCAGTATTACCATATATTAATGCAGATCCAATACTAGCAAAACAATTAGAAGACATTGGATGCGTAACTATAATGCCTCTAGGATCACCAATAGGATCAGGTCAAGGTTTAAAAAATATTGATAACTTAAAAATGATCATTGATAACTCTAAAATTCCTATTATTATTGATGCAGGTATAGGTACAGCAAGTGAAGCTAATAAAGCAATGGAATTAGGCGCATCAGCAGTTTTATTAAATACAGCTGTTGCAAAATCTAAAAACCCTCAATTAATGGCATCTGCAATGAAACTTGGCGTAATCGCTGGTAGAAAATGCTATTTAGCTGGTAGAATGAAAAAACAAAAAATTGGAGAACCAAGTTCTCCAATAGAAGGTATTATACAAAATAAATAAAAAAAGTTAATAAAAAATAAATTATGATTATTATTATAGATAATTACGATAGTTTTACACAAAATTTAGTACAAAATGTTGGCGAATTCAATATAAATATGAAAGTAACTAGAAATGATGAAATATCATTAAAAAACTTAATGAATTTAAACCCCACGCACATAATTTTATCTCCTGGTCCAGGTAATCCTAAAAACTCTAGAATATGCCTAGAAATTTTAGAAAACTATGCAGGTAAAATACCTATTCTAGGAGTTTGTTTAGGTCATCAAAGTATAGGCTATATATATGGAGCTAAAATCAAACAACTAAATCAACCTACTCATGGTAAAATAAGTAATATTTTTCATGATGAAAAAAATATTTTTAATAAATTACCAAATCCTTTTAATGCAGCTAGATATCACAGTTTAATCATTGATAAAAAAAATTTACCTAATAATTTAAAAATAACTGCTTGGACACAAAAAGGTACTATTATGGGCTGTCAGCATAAAATATATAAAAAAATTTTTGGAGTTCAATTCCATCCAGAAAGTTTATGGACACCAGAAGGTAAAAAAATTATAAATAATTTTCTTTTGTCTTAATCTTACCTAAAATATAAGTATAACGATTATAAATTTGATTAACCTTAGAAATATCTTCTTCAAAAAAGAAAATAGCTCTATTAGTTGAACCCGAAAAATTTAATATATCAGCAATAATAGTAATCCAAATTTGACAATAAGAAATATAACTAAGCATAGTACTTAGCATTAATATAAAAAAACTAAAATAAATAACTTGAACACCAGGATCTACCTTAATTTGCAATCCAGTATCTAAAATAATATCTTGAATGGATAATAAAATATTATCAAGATAAAACTTTTCTTTTATAAAAACACTATCTACAATAGATCCATCAAAATTAGATATTAAAAATTTAGTTTTTAAATCAAAAAAAATAATAAAAATTTCTTTATTATCACTTATAGGAATTTTACATAACCAAAATACTTTATTATTTAAATTTATTTTTATAAGTTTTTTTTGAAAAATTAAATTTTTACTAAAACCTATCGATAATCGAATGGAATTAATATCCCAGTCAGTTTGATAAACAGTTAAACCATTAAATTTAAGTGGAGAATTCACTGAAATTGTTTGATTCAATATTTTTTGTCCATTATTATTGAATAAAGATAATGTAGAAAAAAATTGCTTAATAGAATTATCAAAATTATAATCAATATAAAATTCATCTACTCTAAATAAAAAATTAGTATTTAATTTACTATACAAACCTGAACGAGTAATATTTTTTGTATGAAAAATTTCACCACGAGGTATCATTTCTTGTGCAGTATAACCAAAAAACGAACTACAAATTGAACCTAATAACGTTAAAACAATACTAATATGTACAAATACAGGAGAGATACGTCCTATAATACCTTTATAAGCATATATATAATGCTTTTTGTGAAATACATAGAAATTAGAATAAACTAAAGAATATATGATATTAATATAGGAATTTTTTAAACTACTTGAAGATTGCACAAAACTATCTATTAAACTTGAATTCTTTGAAGGATTAAAAAACTTCCAACGACGAGCATGTTTCAAACTGGGTAATTGTATAGATAAAGTACAAATCATTAAACTCAAAGCAAAAACAATTAAGATACTAATAAACCACCAAGTTTGATACAAATGATCTAATCCAAAATATAAAATAACCCTCCAATTTATAAGAGACAAAGGAATTCTGTTATTAATAGGATAATAAGTTTGATAGTATCCTAAATTTTGATCTTGCTGAATAATAGAACCTAACATAATACAAAAAGAAATAAAAAACAAAATAAATATAGAAAAATTTAAATTTGCAAAACTTTTCATAAAATTCCATAATGTATTTTTCAAATTAATCATTTGTATATATAAATATTAGAAAAAAATTAACTCATAAAAAGAATTAATATACTATAAGTAAATTATATATAATTTAAATAAATATTTTCTCTAAAAAGAAAAAAATAGAAAAACTTAGTATAATAGAACCAGCAAATGGTATAATAAGATTCCAAATATAACCTAAAATATAAAATTCTAAATAATTAATTAAAAAATTGAAAATTATTATAAAAGGAATAAAACATCCTAAGGAATAAAACATTAAATATAGTAAAAAAAATAATATATTATTAGAATAATGCAACCAAAAATTAATAAGAAGAACAATAGGACTACTACAAGGAACACTTGATAAACCTATAATAAAACCACTAAAATAAGTATTAAGAAGTATATTACGATTAAAAAAATTAAATTTATTAAAATTAAATATTTTTAAATTAAAAGAAAAATTTAATATTTGTAATAAATTTAAAGATATTAATATTAAAATAAAAAAAGATAAAAAAGGTATACGTGCGATATAAGTAATATAATTATAGTTGATAAAAGCAGTTATACAAATTACTAAAAATAAGCTAGTAAGAATACCTAAAATAAATATATTCTTATATATATAATTCTTTTTATTAATATTAATATAAGAAATACTTAAAGGAATAATTGACAAAAAACATGGTGTGATACTCGTTAGAATTCCTGTAAATAATAATAGAAATATTACAAGAGGACTTAATGTATTAATTTTTATAAATAATACAGATAAAATATTCTGTTGTAAATTGTACAACAAAAATTCATATTGATGCCAAAAATTAAATGAATATAACATATAAAAAATGAATTACTTGAATACTAAATTAATAATTATTATAAAACATTATATGAAATAATCAGCATATTATATAAAATATAACTCCCCAGGAAGGATTTGAACCTACGACCAATCGGTTAACAGCCGATCGCTCTACCACTGAGCTACTGAGGAATAACAATAATAAAAGTTAGTCTTATTATAAACAAATAATACAAAATATACAAGCAAATATATCAATTTATCAATTAAACTTGTGTACTTAATATTATTTTGATATTATTTATAATATGTTATGCGGACGTGGTGGAATTGGCAGACACGCTAGATTTAGGTTCTAGTGAGAATATCTCGTGAGAGTTCAAGTCTCTCCGTCCGCATATCAAAATATAAAATTAATTATTCCATTTTTGAATAATTAACTTTAAAGAACCATCTTGCATTTTAATAGATGTTTTTAAATCAAAACCACTAATAATACTCTCATTTGTAATTATATTTAAAGCATATTGTTGTATCAATTTTTCAAGAAAATAATCAGAACTTATATTTAAATTCCATAAATTAAAATCAGCAATTAAATTGTATTGATTACCATCCCAACTAAAACTAAATAAGGGTTTAACTTTAATATTTGATTTAAAAACTAGAATATGATTAGTTGTATCTAAACTATAATCAAAATTCAAATCATTTAATGTTTTTTTTAACATATCTAAATCAGAAATATTAGTTTTTATTTTACTAAAATGTGACATATATTTAAAGATTATATAATAAAAAATACTACAAATATTATTACATAAACTATAAAATAATATAATTTAATCAATGAATTTCGTAATATATGATTATAATAATGATCATAAAAAATAATTAAACTTACTGAACTTTTCATCAAAATTTTAATAAAATACTTTACATTAGATGTCTATTATTGTAATAATATTTTTAACAAGTATATAAACTTGGGAAGTATCTAAATCTATCCTAAAAATATATAATTTATTATGACTGCTACTTTAGAAAGACGCGAAAGCGCAAGCCTGTGGGAACGTTTTTGTACTTGGATTACTAGCACAGAAAACCGCCTTTACATTGGTTGGTTCGGTGTAGTAATGATTCCAACACTATTAACTGCTACATCTGTATTCATCATTGCATTCGTTGCTGCACCACCAGTAGATATTGATGGTATTCGTGAACCTGTTGCTGGTTCATTATTATACGGAAACAATATTATTTCAGGTGCTGTTATCCCTAGTTCAGCAGCTATTGGTATTCACTTTTACCCTATTTGGGAAGCTGCTTCTTTAGATGAATGGTTATATAATGGTGGACCTTATCAATTAATCGTTCTTCACTTCTTACTAGGTGTATCATGCTATATTGGTCGTGAATGGGAACTTAGCTACCGTTTAGGTATGCGTCCTTGGATCTCAGTTGCTTTCACAGCACCTGTAGCAGCTGCAGCTGCAGTATTCCTTGTTTACCCGATTGGTCAAGGAAGCTTCTCTGATGGTATGCCTCTTGGTATATCTGGTACATTTAACTTCATGCTTGTATTCCAAGCTGAGCACAATATCTTAATGCATCCTTTTCACCAACTAGGTGTAGCTGGTGTATTTGGTGGTTCTTTATTTAGTGCTATGCACGGATCTCTAGTAACTTCTAGTTTAATCCGTGAAACAACTGAAAGCGAATCAGCTAATAATGGATATAAATTCGGTCAAGAAGAAGAAACTTATAATATCGTTGCAGCTCATGGCTACTTCGGTCGTTTAATTTTTCAATACGCTAGTTTTAATAACTCTCGTTCATTACACTTCTTCTTAGGTTTATGGCCTGTACTAGCTATCTGGTTTACAGCAATGTCTGTAAGTACAATGGCTTTTAATTTAAATGGCTTTAACTTTAACCAATCAGTTGTTGATAGTCAAGGACGTGTAATTAATACTTGGGCAGATATTTTAAATAGAGCTAACTTAGGTATGGAAGTAATGCATGAACGTAATGCGCATAATTTTCCTTTAGATTTAGCTTCACAAGAATCTTTACCAGTAGCTTTAATTGCACCATCTATTAACGGTTAACTAAATTTTATATAAAAAAAAACTATAATTATATAATTATAGTATAATTATAGTTTTTTTTTTCTTTCTAATTAATTTATATAAAATTAAAGCTATAATAATAAGAATACTTTAAACTTAATTTAATAAGATAACATAATAAAAAAGTTAAAAAATAAAAAAATTTAATATTATTGTTAAGTATTTATATTTTACCTTTTATATTATTAAACTTTATTAATTATAAATATAAATTAATTAAATCTTTACTTGTATAATCACACTTAGAGTATAAAAACTATATTTATTAAATAAAACCTTAATATCAGTTTTCATTATGATTCCTATAATATTTAAAAGAATATATAATAATCAATTATCTTGATAAAAACATACTTCAATAATATTTTTATTTTCTTATTTTTTTAGAAAAAATGTTTCATAAAACTATTAAATATGAAAAAAGAATAAGTTATTCTAGTCACGTTGATAATATCTTTATATAAAAGAATACTAATTTTAGTAAAATAATAAGGAAAATAAAGCTTTTTATTTATAATAAAATATAGCAATTATATAAATACTGAATTTTTTTAATAAATTTGACTGAATAAAACTTAAAAAGTTTGTAAAATATAAATTTATGAAATCCTTTAAACATAATATAATTGCTTTTATTTTTTATATTCACTATTTAATTAATCGCAAATAAAATAATAAAGGAAGAATATAATTTGCTTTAGGATTAAAAAAATATATAGCATTAGTTTTATCTAAAAAAGTAAAATACTTACAATATATAATTATATTTAAATAAAATTTTTTATTTTCTAATACAATATTTTTATCAAATTTTTTACTAAAAAATAATGAACAAATATTTTTACTAAGTTTTAAATTTTTCCATTTATTATTACTAGTAATCTTACTATAATTATAAAAATCTAGCTTTGAATATGTAGTATGCATATCACTAAAGATTTCTTGTAAACTTTGCCCTCGACGTCTACGAGTTAATTCAACAAAACCTAATTCTGATAATTGAACAATTTGTGGTCTTGCATGATCATGCTTTAATAAACGATTGAAATGTTCTAATAGTTGCAATTGATCTCTTTGTGAATACATATCAATAAAGTCTATAATAATTATACCATTAATATTTCTGATTTTTAACTGATAAGAGATTTCTATTGCTGCATAAAAATTTGTTCTTAATATAGCTTCTTTAGAATCATCAGATTTATTAAAAGACCCAGAATTTACATCTATTATAGTTAAAGCCTCATAGTGCTCAATTATAATATAGCCACCTGAAAATAATTTAACTTTGGGCTTTAAGGCATCTTGAATAACTTCTTTAATATTAAATTGATTAAGAATAGAGTCAGATTTATTATATAACTGTAACTTAGTGTCCGCAATAGGAGAAATAGCATTCCACTTATTTAAATAATAATACAACATTTTCAAACCATTTTCAGAATCAATTATAATTTTTTTAATAGTTTCATCATAAAAATCTCTAATTACTTTTTTAATTAAATCTTCATCTTTATAAATTAAACAAGGATAAGAACTTGTAATAAAGTTTTTTTCTATAAAAAACCATTGTTCCTTTAATAAATCTAAATCTTGTAGTATAGCTTTTTCAGTAATTCCTTGAGCTGAGGGCTTTACTAATAAACCCATCATTTCTGGTTTAACTAAAATAGCTAAAGAATAAAGATACATTCTTTCATTATCATCATAAATTTTATGCGAAATATATATAGTGTTACAAAAAGGCATTAACACTAAATATTTTCCATGTAAGTGAATATTTGCAGTTAGTCGAGGACCTTTATTTAGTGTCGGTTCTTTAACTACTTGTACAAGTAAAACTTGATTAATAGTTAATATATCACTAATTTGATTGATATATCGACCTCTCTTCAAAGGCTTAATATCACTAATATGTATAAAACCACTTTTGCCATATTTACCTAATTTAATAAAAGCAGCATTAATACTAGAAAAAATTTTCTGAACTATACCAACGTAAATATCATTAACCTGATAATTTCGATTAACAAGAATAATTTCTTCAATTCTATTATTTTGTAAAACTGCCGCAATATTATTAAAATAAGAGATTATAATTTTTTTTACCATTACAAAAAAGTAAAATTTATCTCAACAAATTAATATCAAAATGATTCTTTATATAACATCTAAAAACTAAAAGTATATTCTCTAATTTAAATAGGATATACACTTACTTTTCTTTTTTTCTTTTTAATTATTTCAAATCGCACAATACCGCTAATAAGAGAAAAGATAGTGTAATCTTTACCTTGAGCAACATTATTGCCAAGTTTGAATTTATTACCTCTTTGACGAATTAAAATATTTCCAATATTAACTTTTTCTCCTCCATATTTTTTTACACCTAGTCTTTTAGAATTAGAGTCTCGACCATTTTTTGTACTACCACTTCCTTTTTTATGTGCCATATAAATAATTCCTATTATTATAGATGGATAAAGATTACTATAAAACTAAATAATTTCTTCAACTAAAAGTCTAGTTAATTGTTGTCTATGTCCTTTTTTACAACGATCATTTTTTTTTGGCTTAATTTTAAAAACGATTAACTTTCTACCTCGTATATGTTTTAAAATTTTAGTTTTTACACAACTAGACTTTAAACATGGCATACCTATTTTAAATAGATTATTTTTATAAATAAATAAAACCCTGTTTAAATAAATTAAATCACCTGGATTACCAGGTATATAATTTAAATCATAAAATTTACCTGTTTCGACCCATAATTGTTTACCACCTGCTTCTACAATTGCATAATTTATCATAAATAAAAATTAATAGTTATCTCAATTAAATTAAAAATATAAAATTTTAAAATAATATAATACTAGATATTATATTATTTTCAATATTTATCCTTCGATAATACCTATCCAATATAAAATATATTTGATTGCCAAATATATTACATAAAGTAAAGTTGCTTCCGTTTAAGATAATTCCATCGGGCAATACAAAATTTAATCCCTTTTTTAATTTTCCGTACAAAGGACCAGGCATTAAATGATTTTTTTGAGCTTTATGCAGAATAAAAGTACCATATTGTTCTGACTGCATAATCATAAATTCATATTGATAATTATTAACAAAAGTATATACACGATATTGAAAATTATTAATAATCAAACCTGTTGTTAAAATATGAATATAAATAATATAATTAAAATTAGTATGAGAATATTTTTTTCCTAAATCTAAATAATAAGCTAAATCTTTAGGTCCATAAATATGCAATGATTTAATTCTACCTATTAGATTTAAACTTGATAATAAACCTAGTAAACCAGACATATTATTAATATGTAAATCTGTAATAATAATTTTTGAAATATTATTAATTTTAAATTTATTATTCGTAATAAGATATTGACAACCTTCATAACAATTAAATATCCAAATATCTTTAAAGGTCAAAAATTGTACAATAAAACTAGTATTATAGTACTTAAAATTATTTATACTATTATTTAAACAAGTAATTTTCATCAGTATAACAAAATAATATTATTATAACTTATATTAAGATTTTAAGAATTTAACAATGATTTATCATTTAAATAAACAAAATTACTTGATTTATCAATAATTAATGACTTAGCTAAAGACAAAGATTTTTTACTCATAAAAAATGCTTTTCTTTTCCACTGTGCTTTTTTAGACTTAGATTTAGAGGTACGTTTTTTAGGAACAGCCATTTGTATAATAAATATATAGAAATTTAATAATTTCATTAATTATAAATAAAAAAAATCAAAAATAAAAGTATTTATCAAATATAATATATAATAATAAGATTTTTATAAAAAAATAGGAAACCTATACAAATATAATTATCCTATAATTTTATAATACACTAAATAATATTTTTTTTATTGTGTTACATACTACGAAATTGCTGTATAGCAATTCTACCAATATTATACAATGCCCAAGATGCAGCTGCTATAACTGGTAGAAATACAATTATTAATCTAATATCCATAACTAAATTTTCCTTAAATTATTTAATAAGTAAACTATATTATAATCTTAATTCCATTTCTTTTATACATTATAACTACTATATTGTAATGATAATATATAAAATACAAATAAAGTATCTAGTCAAAATTTATATATAAAAATTATTATAAAAATAAGTTTCTAAAAAAAATGAGAGATTTACCTTTTACATTAGACCAACTACGTATTCTAAAAGCAATTATTAAAGAGGGTAGCTTTAAAAAAGCTGCTGATAGTCTATATGTATCACAACCAGCAATAAGCTTACAAATTCAAAATTTAGAAAAACAATTAAATATACCTCTTTTTGAAAGAAGCAATAAAAAAGCTACATTAACAGAAGCGGGAAATTTATTATTAAGATATGGAGGTAGAATATTAGCTTTATGCGAAGAAACATGTAGAGCATTAGAAGATATACAAAACCTACAAGGAGGATCACTAGTAATAGGGGCAAGCCAAACAACAGGGACATATTTAATGCCAAGACTTATAGGCTTATTTAGACAAAGATATCCTCAAGTCAATGTTCAACTACAAGTACATTCAACTAGATTAATCTCATGGAGTGTTGCGAATGGTCAAGTTGATTTAGCAGTAATTGGTGGTGAAGTACCAAATGAATTAAAAGATATACTACAAATTACATCTTATGCAGAAGATGAATTAGCACTTATTTTACCTATCTCACATACATTTTCAAAAGTAGCAAATATACAGAAGGAAGATTTATATCGATTACGTTTTATTGCATTAGATACTCAATCAACCATAAGAAAAGTTATTGACAAAGTGTTACATCAACATGATATAGATAGTAGTAGGCTCAAAATTGAAATGGAACTTAATTCAATAGAAGCAATAAAGAATGCTGTACAATCTGGACTAGGTGCAGCATTTGTCTCTGTCTCTGCAATAGCCAAAGAATTAGAACTAGGAATCATACACTGGTCAAAAATTAAAAACGTAACTATTAAAAGAATGCTATCTATTATTATTAATCCTAATCGATATAAATCTAAAGCTGCTGAAACTTTTAGTAAAGAAATTTTAACATTATTTGTAACTCCTAATCAGGATAAACTTTTTTTTGATTAAATTTATACTACACTTAATAATATTAATAATTTATAAACTAAATATTAAAAATTATTAGGAATAAAAATAGAATTAGAAGTAAATTGACCAATAGTAACAAATCCTATTCTTAATTTTAACCATTTTATAAAATTTTTATCTAATGAAATAATAGCAGCATATGAACTATTTGTATTAATATAATTAGCATCAAATTTAGAAAAATTAATAAAATTTGGATTTAGAATAAACCAAAAATCAATATTTTTATTTCTACTTTGATAATATTCCGTTCTTTCACGTAAAATTTCTTCTAAGGGCTCTTCATTTAACAAAAAATTTTGGCTAGCTAAAGCAAAATAATAATTATACATAATAATGATAAATAAAAATAGTTTGAATAATTGATAAATTATATTTTATTATATAACAAAAATAATTTTATTGCCTTCAATAAAAAATAAATATAAACAAAATGTAAAAATAGATAATAAATTAACTAGATTAATATGATTAAATATTGGCCTAATAAACAAGGTATACAATTAAATAATTCCGTTGTTAACTTATTTTATGATACACGTAAAAAATTTATACATAATTTATCAAACAACACCAATTATTATTTATGTACTGATTTACTAAATAATATATATAAGAAAAAATTATTCAATATAATTTTAGAAGAATTAGAAAAACTAATTTTAGATATTATTGAATTAAATTTAAATAAAAAAAATTTAAGAAAACTAAATTATCAAATTTTATGCGATTTTATAAATAAAATATCTAATAATTTTATAAGTAATAAAGAAACAAACAATAATGAATATTTAAATAAAAATCATTATACTTTTTATAATTTTAGTAATTTATTATTAAAAGAACATAAAATATTAATAGAAAATTTACTAATTTATCTAATTTTTGGATCTTCTATGATTAACAATAATATATTTATTTTTAATAAATATTATACACCATATCAACATGTACAAATATTATTTGAAAACTTTATTATTCAAAGTAGTAACTTTATAATGAGTAAATTATTTAATAAATTTTTATCATTATCAGAACTAATACATTTCTTAAAAAAAAATGAAATTTGTAATTCTTCATATATATCAACAAGATCGATAGCACTACTTTTAAATAATTTACAATGGCAAAATATTATCTATTCATATATCTATTTTCCAAAATTAATATATAGTGCTCGTTATCAAGTTTGGCTTTTTAGTAGTCAAGGTATAATAACTAAATATATATATCTCTTTAGATTAAAAGAAGGCTATCAATTATCTCAAATACAAATGATTTTGCTTTTTTTTATTGAATTTAAAGATATTTGTATTCCTAAAATAGAAAAATTTTTTATAATAACGATAAAATATTTAATTTATATCATAATTAATATAATTAGTAGTCTTATAATTTTAATAACTAGAATTATAATCTCTTATATATATAAATAATAGTTTATAAAAAGTAAAATTTTTTATCTAAATAAAAACTTATAATAAATAATATTATACTAATATAATTATTCAAAATATAAATATTGTATGAAAAAAACTAACAATACAGTAAAAAATTTATCAACTTTAAATCAAATAAACCAACTTTTTGAAGATAACAATACTAATATATCACAAGAAATAATAGATAAAATTGAATATATTATAAATAACAAGCTTATTGAACAAGAACAATTAATCAATATATTAATTACTAGACTGATAATTAATAGAAAAAATCAAACACAATTAGATCAAATTATTTTAGAAAAATTAAAAAAAACTGAAATAAGTAATATTAAAAATAAACTAAATATAGCTTTTAATAAAAATATAAAACAATTTCAATCTTCTATTTATTTAAAACTAAATTATACAAAATTACAAAAACTATTAATACATAAAAATTTTAAAGAAGCAGATAAATTAACACAAGAATATTTATGTAAACTCGCTAATTTACACAAACAAAATAGAAAATGGCTATACTTTACAGATATTCCATTAATACCAAAAGAAGATTTATTTACAATAGATCTATTATGGCAAATATATTCTAATGGAAAATTTGGCTTCTCTATACAACAAAAAATATGGAAAACAAATAATAAAAATTGGGATATTTTTTTAGAAAAAATTGGTTGGATTGAACACGGTAGAATGAAAAGATATCCAGACGAATTCATTTGGCAAATAGATGCCCCTAAAGGACATTTACCATTATTTAATCAATTAAGAGGCATTCAAGTATTATCTTATTTATTTGAATTAACTCTATGGTAATGAATAGTAATATAAAAATAAATAAAAATCAATTATTTTGATAATTTTATAATATCAATTAATTCAATAAAAGATTTAAATAAATAATCAGAATCGTGAGGTCCAGGACTTGCTTCTGGATGATATTGTACTGAAAAAATAGGTTTGTGATTATGAATAATTCCACCAACAGTTAAATCATTTAAATTTAAATGAGTAATTTTTAATAATTTATCTTTGTTAAAATCATTCTTATTAACAGCAAAACCATGATTTTGGCTAGTAATTTCAGAATATTGAGATAAACCAGAAGGATGATTTAAACCTCTATGACCAAATTTCAATTTAAAAGTTAAACCACCTAAAGCTAAATTTAAAAGTTGGTGTCCCATACAAATACCAAATATAGGAATATTAGAAGAATGAATTAATTTTTTGATAGTATTTATAGAATGAATTAAACCTGAAGGATCACCTGGACCATTAGATAAAATAATACCATCAGGTTTATATTGAAAAATTGTACTATAATCAGAAGTTGCAGGAAGTATAAAAACATTACATCCATAATATAATAATCTTGAGACAATATTATTTTTAACACCAAAATCTATTAATACAATATTATTTGTACTTTGATTTCTTTTATTAATATTTACTTTATAGTTTAAATGACTATATGAATAATTAAATTTAGAAACACTAGATGAATTTAAAAAATAAATTTTTAAATTAGTAACTCTCTGTACTAAATTTATATTTAGTTTTTTAGAAAATAAAGTGAAACGACCTTCAGTTAAAACTTGACTAGAAATATAACCTTTCATTACACCCTGTAATCGTAAATGACAAGTTAAAGATCTTGTATCTACACCAAAAATATGTGGAATTTTTTTACTGATAATATACTCTTTTAAAGAAATATTAGAACGCCAATTACTAGGAGAAAAACAAATGTTTTTTGCAATAATACCCTTAACATGAATAAACTTAGATTCATTATCTTGACTATTCAGACCTGTATTACCTAATTCAGGATAAGTAAAAACAACCATTTGCCCTGAATAACTTGGATCTGAAATAACTTCTTGATAACCTGTCATACCAGTATTAAACACAATTTCCCCAAAAGATATAATAGGATCAAAAAAAGACCATCCTTTATATAAAGTATTATCATTTAAACAAAGAACTGCTGGATAAAAGTTAGTTAACATTATTTTCATTATTACTTATATAATATATATAAATATTAATTAATAAATATAGATAACTAAATAAATTATCAATATATTAATTAATATTATTATAATAATAAGATAAAAAATTAGCTAAATCCTCATAATTATGATATATATTTAAAATAAATATTTTACCAACCTATATCAGACTGCTTTAAAACATAAGTAGCAACACTTTCTATTTCTTCTTCACTTAACCTACCACCAAAAGCTGGCATTGCATTCTTACCGTTTGTTACTTGCTTAACAATTGCCTCAATACTATTCATACTATTTTTTGCTAAAACATCTTTTTCTAATGTTTTATCCGGTTGAACAGTATTTTGACCTCCTGCATGACATGCAGTACAATTTTCATTAAAAATTTCTTGACCAGATGCTATATCTACTTCATCAGCTAAAGTAATTTGTGTATTTAATAAAAATACTACCTGAAATAATAAAAATACTCTAAATAAAGATATTATCATATTAAAATCCTTGAATATAATGTATATAATAAACTTTTATATATATTTTTTTACAAACAATTTACTATATAAAAAATTAATATATAATTTAATTATATAGCTTAATAAATAAAAAAAAATTATTAATATATTTATAATATTAGTAATAAATTTTACCTCCTCCCCATTTTTCTCCAACTACTTTTGGTTGAATTAAAATATGAGCAGCTATTGCAAATAAATCATCATCTGTCAAATTTCTCATTATTGGAAAAATGTCAGCACTTTTTATACTAGGATGTAATTCAGCAATTAGAATTGCACCATCATAACTAGTAGGACTTTTCATATAATCAATTAAACTTAAAATATTATCTCTAGGTGGTGTAGCTAAACTTAAAGTTTCAATATCTAATCCAACATTAGGATTTGTTTTAGTAATACCCCCATTATGACATATTGCACATGACTTATTAAATAATCTTTTTCCTCTTTTAACTTGTTCAGGAGTTAAAATAGATATTTTACCAGAACCATCAAGCTGAACAGTTCTTGTTGTTTCATCTAATTCTATTGAATATGTTGGTAATATCAATAAATTAAAATTTAAAAACAACATAACAAGTAATAATAAAATATTTTTCTTAAACCTCATAGTAATTAACCTATAATTATAGAAAATTTATAGTAAATTATATAAAATTTCAAATTTTTGATTACAATTAAATTATTTTTATAATAATTAATTGCTTTATCATTAAATTTAAGCTCTTATTATAAATATAAAAATAAACTAGTTTACTTTATTTATTTTAGTATTACTTTTATCATAAATATCTTTATTCAAATTTTCTTAATATATATTATTACATAATATTTTAAAATTTATATTAAAAATATTAAATGAATTAATATAGGCTAAGTATATAAAGATAATAATTTATATAACTGATCACGTAATTCAATTCTAGAAATAATTAAATCAATAAAACCATGCTTAAATAAATATTCAGACGTTTGAAAATTATCAGGCAAATCTTCTTTTATCGTTTGCTCAATAACTCTTCTTCCAGCAAATGCAATTAAAGCATTCGGTTCTGCTATAATTAAATCTCCTAACATTGCAAAACTAGCTGTTACCCCCCCAGTAGTTGGAGAAGTTAAAATGGTAAAATACGATAAACCAGCTTCACTGTGTTTATAAAGAGCAGAAGAAATTTTAGCCATCTGCATTAGGCTTAACATACCTTCTTGCATCCTTGCACCACCTGAAGCACATAAAATAATTAATGGTAATTTAATTTTAGTAGCATATTCGATTAATCTTGTTAATTTTTCACCAACTACAGAACCCATGCTACCACCCATAAAACGAAAATCCATTATACCACAAGCAACAGATATATTATTAATAGAAGCGATACCTGTTTGCACAGCATCTAATAATCCTGTTTTCATTTTCATATCTTGTAATCTTTTACGATATAACTTTTTATCAGAAAACCCGAGTGGATCTGTAGAAGATAAATTATTATTTAAAGATTTCCAACTATCTAAATCAAAGATATGATGAATTCTATCTTGACTAGAAGTAGGAAAATGATAATTACATTTAGGACAAACCTTAAAATTTTGATTTAAATTTTTATAATACATTAAAAAACTACACTTATTACATTTTATCCAAAAATTTTCAGGTAGTTGTATATCAGATTGTTTAATATTATTTTTAACACAAATATTACGTTTTTGAGTAAACCATTCAGATAAAGACATATAAATCCATTAAAACTAAAGTATTTTCAATAAAGAATAACCAAAAAAATAAGATAACAGAAAAAATAAGATCTGCTATCTTATATTATATAAAGTTCAAAAAAAATAGATAAAAGAATAAAAAAACTAATTTCTTAATGTTTTATCTTTTTGACTAACAAATACTAAAGCTAAAGTAATAGGAATAACTACAATTAAAGCACCTAAAACTAGACTTGTAAAAAAATTAGATAAAGATGAAGTCATTATATATTGTCCTTAAAAATATAAATATAATACATTAATAAAATAATAAAAAAACATTGTTTTAACTTATTATTACATAATTTATGAACTGTATTGCAATATAGATTTGTATATAATATTATACTGTATTTTATTTATTGTATTAAGATTTCCAATGAACAAGTATTGTTCCCCAAGTTAAGCCAGCACCAAAACCTGAAATTACAATTAAATCATTTTGTAATATTTTTCCTTCTTTTAGTGCTTCATCAAACGCTAAAGGTATAGAAGCAGCTGAAGTATTACCATATTTATTTACATTCATAATAATTTTTTTATTATCAATAGACAATTTATCAGCAACAGCTTTTAAAATTCTATGATTTGCTTGATGTAATAATAACCAATCAATATCATCAATTGCAATATTTACAGAATTTAAACATTTTAAAATACTTAAAGGAACTTGAGATACTGCAAATTTATAAACATCTTTTCCATTCATGGAAATATACTTAAAAGAACCCTGATATATATTTAATATAGAATGAGAATATGAGTCTTCTTTATATGATAAAGATAAATGATTACAATAATTACCATTTGTATTTAATTGAAAACCAAGAATTTGATTATCTAATTTTACACATGCCTGCAAAATCATTGCACCAGCACCATCACCAAATAAAATACAAGTAGAACGATCTGACCAATCAACCCATTTAGATAATACATCAGCTCCTACAACAAGAACTTTTTTATAAGTTCCTGTTTGCAAAAACTGAGATGCAGTAATCATAGCCAATACAAAACCAGAACAAGCTGCTGTTAAATCAAATGCAACAGCATTATATGCTTTAATTTGAGCTTGTATTTGACTAGCACTACCAAATAGATCATTAGGACTTGATGTAGCAAGAATAATTAAATCTATTTCTGAAGCATTCATAGAAATTTTATCTAAAGCTTTTAAAGATGCTAAAACTGCAAGATCTATAATAGATTTATTAGCACCAGTCAGAACTCTTCTTTCTTCAATACCTGTGCGAGTAATAATCCAATTATTTGATGTTTCAACAATTTGGCTTATTTCTTCGTTACTTAAACTAGAATCAGGAACAGCAGAACCTGTAGCAAGAATTTGAACTCCTTGCATCATTAATGATTTCATATTAAGATCAAAATTAAATTAACTAAAGAATTAAAACTTTAAGCTAATACTAAATTGTATATTTTTTATTTAATTATTTAAAGTTGCTATATACTATAACATAATGAATACTAAATAAATAAATTTAACTTATATAAAAATAAAATAATAAAAACCCGAAAAAGATACCTTAATTATCTGACTATATTGTTGCTACTTTTCAGTTCTAACAAGTTTAAGTCATTAATTTTGAATCATTTTTCGAGCTTATAGTAGATTATAACATTAGATTATAAAATGAAGCAATAGTTAATAGATAGATTCTATACTATGACATACCTTGTATAATAAAATCAAAATATGGTAGAAGAAGTAAAGATTGCTCTTGACTTAAAACTTCTAAAGTTGCATCTTTTAAACACTCTATAGAATCAATCATACCTAAAATTGGTACCCCTAAAGAATTATACATTTCACGAACACCAATTAAACCTATTTTTTCAATAGATTCTTTATCACCAGCTAATATACCATAACTTACTAATCTTAAATACCAACTATAATCACGTAAACATAAAGATCTTTTTCTAGCTCCTTCAGCATTACCACCAGGAGCAATATACTCAGGATGTAACTTAAAAATGGACTTACTGGCTAGTTGCACTATTAACTGCTCTTGATCTCTTAAAATAGAACTAATTAATATACGCTGCTCAGTTGTTTTAAAGTAATTCTGAATACTTTTTAATTCTCCAACACTAGGATACCTTAACTCATTATCTGCATTAATAATTACTTGACTAATTACACTCATTATAATTTTTAATATATACTTTTTTCTATTAAAATAGAATTAATCATATGTACCTGTTATATTAACAAATATTATACAATTTTTATAAAAAAAGATACCTATGATACATAGATATATTTAATATAAAAGTAAAAAGATATTATCTACTAAACTTAAAAAGAAAAAAATAAAATATCTGGAAAAAATCTATTAATTTCAATAATAAAACCAGCTGTAAAAGTAATCCACAATGCTCCTACAACAGGAACAGTAGATAAATACTTAAGAAAATTATTATCCATATAAAAATAACCTTATTTTAAATAAAAATATATTAACGTGGTGATACTGTAATATCTTCATTAGAGGATACTAAATTGCCACTATTAAATTCCTGTAAAGCTGCTAAAGGCCAAATAAAACCAGATAAAGAAAATTTCATAGCTAAAGGTACATCTATAATAATTTCTTTCTCCATTGGTTTTGTAGTGGCTGAAACTGCTTGCAAATATCCTCTACCAACCCATCCAATCCATCCAGTGATATAAATAAATAGCAAACCAGGTAACATAAACTCTCCAGCATGATTCCATCTACCATCTGCAATCAAATGTGGTAAACCATCAGAACCACATAAAATACCAGATTTACTATATTTATCAAAACGTAATTTAGTTTTACTAATTTGTTCTTCTAAAGCTAATGCAGGTGGAGTATTAGGATCATATTTAGATAAACGTGATTCTAACTTTTTAACAGTATTTTTTAATCTTTTTGCAAATTTTGGAGAATCTTTACATGGCACTAAACCAGATACATCTGCATATAAACTATCAGGACTTCCAAGCATAAATAATAATACAAATAAACCTAAAAAAAAACTTTTCATAGTTTCATCTCCCAAATAATAAACTAATAAAATAACAAAAAGTTAAAACTAAACTAAAAACTTAGTTGTAGTAAAATATATTAATTTATTATTTAATTTTTTTGTTAATATAGTAACATTTATTGAAAATACTATAAAAATAGTAAATTGAAAACTTTAATATAATATAATAAAGATAAAATTAAATGTAATAATATAACTATGACATTTTGGAAATCTTTTTTTAACCAAAAACAAAACAATAATAATAATTTAGATAAAGACCAAATTATTAAAGAAAAAAATATTTTACTTATTAAAAATTTAAACAATAATGGTAAAACTTTAGACATTTATCTTAATATCAATAATCAAATTAACTTATATGACTTAGAAAAACTATGTGATTCAGTAGGATGGGTTAAAAGACCAATAAAAAAAGTAAAAATTGCAATAGATAATAGTTTTTTAATTGCTTGTTTATTTTACTATAAACATAATAAAAAACAACTCATTGGATTTGCAAGAGCAACCTCAGATAATTCATTTAATGCAACTATTTGGGATGTAGTTATTCATCCAGATTTTCAAGGACAAGGATTGGGTAAAGAATTAATGAACCAAATTATTAAATATTTAAGATATTATGATATAAGTACAATAACATTATTTGCAGATCCGCAAGTAATTAAATTTTATAAACACTTAGGATTTATTATTGATCCTGATGGAGTCAAAGGAATGTTTTGGTATCCATTATAAAATAATAAACATTAAAAATAAATATTAAATATAGACATGCTAAAGATTATTTTATATAATTAATATATAATTTTACGGGATATAGCGCAGCTGGTAGCGCGCCTGCTTTGGGAGCAGGATGTCGCAGGTTCAAATCCTGCTATCCCGAATTTATAGTTATATTAAAAATAAAATAATATTATCAACTTAGATTTAATAATACAATACGATTATTTATTTCCTCGGCTTTAATATCATCATTAGATTTTTTATATAATTCAACTAAATTTTGTAAAATATAAATATTAGATGGTGCATAAGATAAAGCTTGTAAATAATAATATTCTGCTAACTTTAAATAATCCAAATTTTTATAACAATATGCTAAATATTTACAAGTAATAACTGGAATAAAAAATTGTTGATGATATATAAATTCTAACATAGAAATACATAAAAACCATTGTTTTCGTTTAGTATATAAATTAAAAAAAGATAAAAATTTTCCTTGATTTAATTTATTTACTTCATAATTTGTATAACAAAGAATAATAGAATAAAATATATAAAACAATTCTATACTTATTAAATAAGATAATGGAACTAAAAATAATAAACATATAAACATATAAACATAAAATAAAACCAATTGAGTATACATAGTTTTTAAAATGAACTAAATAAATAATACTTAAAATATAAATTAATAATAAAAATATTGATAATAATATACAATAAGACAATGAATAAAGGTACTAAAATAAAAAAATTAAGAAAGTCTGGATTTAGATCAAGAATAAATAAAGTAAGTGGTAAAAGAATTTTAAAAGCAAGACGAAGAAAAAAAAGATATAAAATAAGTTTATCTTAAAATATAAACTCTATTCTTTATTTATAGTAATTATACTAAAGATAGAGTTTATATTTATAAAACAATATACTAGATAATTTATTATAGAAAAATAAATTTATTATGAATTTTGAACAAGACATTAAATTATTATTATCATCTAGAAATTCTTTAATATATATATTAACAGAAGAAGAAGAAAGATTAGAATATACCTTAAATGATATTAGTAAAACAATATTTAAACAAAATATTTGTACTTGGGACTTTATGAATGGATATAATAATAATCCAAATTATGAAAAAAATACAAAAAAAAATCCTTTACAAGCATTAGAAAATATTGAATATATAAATACAAAAATATTTTTATTTAAAGATTTTCATTTTTTTATTAATGATATAAGTGTTATTAGACAATTAAAAAATATTAATAAATGGCAAAAAAATAATAATAAATATATTTTTATCAGTAGCTCAGAAATAAAAATACCTCAAATACTAAAAGAATATATTATATTAGTTAAATTTCCATTACCTAATCAAATAGAAATTAAGTTAGAACTTCAACGATTATTTAATATATTAAATATAAATGAAAGTAAATCAATAGATAATTTAGCAATTGCATATAAAGGATTTTCAATAAATAAAATAAGAAAATCTATATCTAAAATTGTATTAAAAAAGCATTTAAATAAAGATATTATAAAAAACATACTAAAAGACAAAAAAGACATTATTGAACAAAATAATATATTAGATTTTTATACTAGCAATAAAAACTTAAATGATATTGCTGGACTAAAAAACTTAAAAAGATGGTTAAAAATTAGAAATAATGCATTTTCATCAAAAGCGTATAGTTATGGGATTACAACACCTAAAGGAATTTTATTAGTTGGTATACAAGGTACAGGCAAATCACTAAGCGCAAAAGCTATAGCACTAGAATGGCAATTGCCCTTATTAAAACTAGATATTAGTAAAATATTTGCTGGTATTTTAGGAGAATCAGAAAATAAAATGAAAAAAGTAATAGATACATGTGAACAAATAGCTCCATGTGTACTTTGGATAGATGAAATTGATAAAATTTTTAGTCAACATAATAATAATACAGATAGTGGAACAACTAATAGAGTAAATAATATATTTTTAACATGGTTATCAGAAAAAAATAGTTATGTTTTTATTGTAGCAACAGCTAATAATATAATAAACTTACCACTTGAAATATTGCGTAAAGGAAGATTTGATGAAATTTTCTTTGTAGATTTACCAAATTTTGAAGAAAGATTAAATATATTTAGAATACATTTAAAGAAAGTTAGACCATTAACATGGTATAAATACAATATTTACTATTTAAGTCAAATTAGCCAAAAATTTTCTGGAGCTGAAATAGAACAAGCAATTAATGAAGCAATGTATAATGCATTTTATGAAAATAGAGAATTTCATACACAAGATATCATTAATTCTATAAAATATATAATACCTCTTGCATTTACTAATAACGAAAGTATTTCTAAATTACAAGAATGGGTGATATCAGGAAGGCTAAGAATTGCTTAACTTAAGAATCAAATTATTATTTTCTATTGAAATACATTGATCTACATCAACTACAACATAAGAACTACCATTTAAAACTAAACGTAAACCATATTCTTTTTGATTTTTTAATGAAGGAATTATTTGATTCAATGAATTAATACCATAAGGTTTTTTTAAAGACTTGATATTAGAATCATTAGATTTTATATCTCTCCACAAACAAAATCTATTTTCTTTACGCAATTCTAATGGAATCAAAAAAAAATCATTTATAATAAGACTAGAAATATTATAAGAGACATTCATAAAACTAAACTCCTTAACTAATTTATATAAAAAAAACCTATACATGACACTATAGGTTTTTTTTATAAATACTTTTAATTATAAAAGCTAAATTAAATATATTCTAAAATTTTACCGTATAGAATAAAAAACTAAAATATAGACTTTAGAATAAATACTAACTTAGTAAAAAAATTGTAATAATTAGAAATAATTCTGATAAAAAACAAACAATATAAAGTAAATATATAAAATAAATAACATATAATATATAAGATATAATATAATGTGATAATATAAGTAAATCGTGCGTACTAAAACAAGTATAGCATGTAAACAAAAGGTACGAAGAATGTAAACGAAAAGTACGATGAATTTAAACAAAAAGATACAATAAATATTATAAAAAATAGTGATGATAAAATATTGGTTTTTAGTATGTTGTTTTATAAATCCTTTTAAGATTATTGAGTCAAGTCCTTCAATAAGACATCGCTCGCCTGTTTCTGTCGTTGCAATGGCTCCACAAGGTGGCCATCTAAGTAGAGAAGCAACTAATAAAGTTAATCCTCCTGGTTGTTCTGTAAATAAAAGTGAAACGAATAAAACAGATGGATCTGTTGAGATAAGAGAAACTTTAACTTGTACTACAATAACGACCATAAGTCCTTCTGATAAAGTCACTACAAAACCAAGCTCTGGTTCAAAACAGGATAAAAGAGATCAAGAAAAAATAAATGAATACAGTAAAAAACGTAAATAAAAAATCAGACTTTTATTAGAAAAAATCTGATTTAAATAAAAATAATCTACACTCTTTTTTGAATAAAATTAAATATAAAAAGTTTCATTTGTTCAAAATCAACTTCCTGTTTTGAACCAGAGCTTGGTTTTGTAGTGACTTTATCAGAAGGACTTATGGTCGTTATTGTAGTACAAGTTAAAGTTTCTCTTATCTCAACAGATCCATCTGTTTTATTCGTTTCACTTTTATTTACAGAACAACCAGGAGGATTAACTTTATTAGTTGCTTCTCTACTTAGATGGCCACCTTGTGGAGCCATTGCAACGACAGAAACAGGCGAGCGATGTCTTATTGAAGGACTTGACTCAATAATCTTAAAAGGATTTATAAAACAACATACTAAAAACCAATATTTTATCATCACTATTTTTTATAATATTTTAAATAAAAGATTAAATAAGACGCAATTGACATTTTTTAATTTTTATACCAATAATTTCACTTTTTTGATAATTTAAATTTATATCTAAGTCATCAAGCTCTGAATTTAAATTGACAAAATCTTTTAATAATTGAACTATTTCTTGCTTTCTTTGACTAATTAATTGCCTCAGATTACTTTTAGGCCACAACAACAATAAATCATTGATAGTTAAAGTAATTAAATGACCTTCAGGAACAGTTAAACAACAAAAATAATAATATAAAAGTTTTAACTTATCAGAAACTATTTTATTATAACTATTCTGATTAAATAAACTATAATTATATGTTGCATCTTTATACATATCTAAAATAATGGGATGCATTTTTATAGCTAATTTTCGCCATGAATTTAAAGCATCATTTTTACCTATTTTGCGAGAATTTTTATACAATATTCTGTATGATATCAAAGACTCTTTATGAATACTACAAAGTCCGTCTAAAGTTATTTTTTTATCATAGTTTAAAGTTACATCACTTAATTTATTTAAAGATTTCTGAAAATGATAATAAGATTTGCCTCCATTACTCATATTTAAATTTTTAAATATCAAATTAATGTTAATTGTTAAAAACTTATTTTGAGCTAGACTCATATCAGAAAACTTTTTTACTTGATCTATATATTGAAATAATATTTCCATATAATACCTAAAATCAGTCTGATTTAAACTATTAGAAATAGTAGCTTTTAAATAATTATCGGCCTTAGAATTTTCATACTCCATTTTCTTTAAAGTTCGTCCAATATGAAATATATTCATCGTATTACAAATTTTAATGATATTACTTTTATCAATTTTTTTCATTTTAAGACTATAGGCACAGTTATTCTCTTTAATTTGTTTATAAGTATAATTATTCATTCCATTTTCAGATAAGATAAATCTAATACTTTTTTAATATTTATTTGAATATAATCTTTTTTCTCTCTGAAAGGTCTATCTAATTGATAAAAATATTTTAAGAGATAAAATTTTTCGATATAAGCCTGAGATGAATTAAAAAAATTTTTTATTAAACATAAATAGAACTAATCCGCTTCTGATATGCTTTTATATTTATACATAGGATTATCCATTTTACAAAAATCAAAATAATCTTGACTTAAAGTAGAATTAATAATATTTTGTTTTATTAATAAATATTTTTTCATCCAATTTGCATTAACATAATCTGGTTTTATCAATGACTTTAATACATAATTTTTAGAATTTATATTAAAAAAAGTTTTATAAAATTTTTGTAAAGATTCAGTGTTAAATAAATAGTAAGGTAAAAAAGTTTGTATAAAATTTTTATTTATACTATTTCCTGTTAAAGTAATATATCTACAATCATTACCTGAATAAACTTCAATAGCACCCTGTTTTAAATTTTTATAAATATATTGTTTTGCTTTATTACAATTAACTAACCATTCTCCTTGAAAAATTATATGCAAACCTTTATTACTAGGACTAATTTCACAATATGCATCTGGAAAAAAACTTAAAATTACTTGTATTTCTTTACGAAGAATAAAATTATATAAAAAGAAACAAGAACCCTGATATTGAACTACTTTCCCAAAGAGTGTCCTCTTAAGTATCATCGTCGCTACAGCGTTTAACAACCAAGTTCGGAATGGATTGGAGTGGGTCCACTGTGCTATAAATATCAAGGTATAAGTCAAAAAATATAAATAAATATAATAGAAGTCTAAATAATATTTCGTCAAGTCCTCGATCTATTAGTACGTCTCAGCTGAATATATTACTATACTTACACTTAACGCCTATCAAACGGTTAATCTAACCATGATCTTACCCGTTAAACGGTGAGAGTAATCATCTTGAGGTAGGCTTCCCACTTAGATGCTTTCAGCGGTTATCCAATCCACACTTAGCTACCCAGCGTTTACTGTTGGCACAATAACTGGTACACCAGCGGTGTGTCTCTCCCGGTCCTCTCGTACTAAGGAGAGATCCTCTCAATACTCTAACGCCTGCACCGGATATGGACCGAACTGTCTCACGACGTTCTGAACC